GTCGTTGTAGCTTATTTTTATAAAGCGCGGCACTGAAGATGCTGAGATGAGGAACAGAAAAACCTCCGCAGACAACAGTTTTGGTCCTGGGCTAACCGTTCTTTTTTATTAAGATTATACATGCAAGCCTCAGCACACCAGTGAAAATGCCCATAACCCCTTAAAAGACATATTGGAGCCGGCATCAGGCACTTCAACTAAGCCCATGACGCCTTGCTATGCCACACCCCCACGGGTTAATCAGCAGTAATAAACATTGGGCTATAAGTGAAAACTTGACCCAACTATAATATATTAGGGCTGGTCAATTTCGTGCCAGCCACCGCGGTTATACGAAAGGCCCAAAATAACGGCTAACGGCGTAAAATGTGACTAGAGATTTCATAACATTAAAAATATTATAAACCTGTAGCCTAGTTGTAAAACACTTAGATATTAAAGGAAAACCAACATACATATTTTTAATATTATATTCTTGACCACACGAAAGCTTAGAAACAAACTAGGATTAGATACCCTACTATGCTAAGCCCTTAACATTGATAGCATTATACAACCTTTCCGCCAGAGAACTACAAGTGAAAAACTTAAAACTCAAAGGACTTGACGGTGTCCCATACCGACCTAGAGGAGCCTGTCCTATAATCGATATTCCCCGCTCCACCCAACCCCAACTAGCATATCCCAGCCTATATACCGCCGTCGATCAGCCTACCCTATGAAAGTCCAATAGTAGACACAATAGCCCTATCGCTAATACGTCAGGTCAAGGTGTAGCAAATGTTGTGGAAGAGATTGGCTACATTTTTTATTATAAAAAATACGAAAAATACTATGAAACAGTATATGAAGGTGAATTTAGTAGTAAAATAAACAAGAGTGTTTATTTTAACAACGCTCTGGGACGCGTACACACCGCCCGTCACCCTCCTCAACTAACCAAACCTTACCCTTTATAAACCAACAAAAGTTAAAATAGAGGAGGTAAGTCGTAACATGGTAAGCGCACCGGAAGGTGTGCTTGGATTAACAAAAAGTAGCTTACAAAAGCACCTGGCTTACAACCAAGAGATGCCGTATTAACTGCGGTCTTTTTGAGCCCAAAAACTCAACCGACCTAACACCCAAAACCCCACAAACCCTTTAACCAAAACATTTACCCCGGCCAGTAAATGAGATTAAACACCAACAACCGGCCCCTTAAGTACCGCAAGGGAACAATGAAAGAACAATGAAAAACTTTAAGCACAACACAGCAAAGATACACCCCTGTACCTCCTGCATCATGGTCTAGCAAAACCTTTCAGACAAAGAGAACCTTTAGCCTGCCCCCCCGAAACCAAACGAGCTATTTTCAAGCAGCTATCAACCCCCAGAGCGCACCCGTCCCTGTAGCAAAAGGGTGGGAAGACTTGAAAATAGAGGCAAAAAGCCAACCGAGCTTGGTGATAGCTGGCTACTCAACAAAAGAATTTAAGTTCAACTTTAGGCACTCATGAGCCAATCACCTAATAAACTCACCTTCTATTAACCTAAAGAAAATCAATGGGGGTACAGCCCCATTGAACCGGGATACAGCCCGAATTGAGAGAGACCCCCCCCCATTTTTTCCTGTAGGCTTCAAAGCAGCCACCAAACAATCGCGTTATAGCATACTTACCAAACAATTCTAACAATCTAATCAACCTCCTAGCCTACAACGAGTCATTCTATACTATTATAGAAATACCAATGCTAAAATTAGTAATAAGAAACACTTATTTCTCTCTGCACCCCCTTAAATCAGATTAGAAAAACTACTGACAATTAACAAACCAAAATATGACACCACTTATCTAGCCAAGATGTTACTAAAAACTTGTTACCCCTACACAGGCGTGCAAAAAAGAAAGACAAAACCCCGTAAAAGGAACTCGGCAAAGCTTAACCCCAACTGTTTACCAAAAACATAGCCTTTAGCCCCCCAAGTATTAAAGGTCTCGCCTGCCCAGTGACTCTTTAAACGGCCGCGGTATCCTAACCGTGCAAAGGTAGCATAATCACTTGTCCCTTAAATAGGGACTGGAATGAATGGCTAAATGAGGGTTAAACTGTCTCTTGCGGGTTGGTCAATGAAATTGATTTTCCAGTACAAAAGCTGGGATAAACACATAAGACGAGAAGACCCTGTGGAGCTTCAAAACCAAGTTCACTAAAACAATGATCCTTAAGTTTTTAGTTGGGGCGACTTTGGAGTATAAAAAACCCTCCAAAACATGTTAAACCCTTAATATTGAGAACAACAAATCAAAAACCACAAAAGACCCAGCAATCAACCTCAGTGTTGTCTGATCAATGAACCAAGTTACCCCAGGGATAACAGCGCCATCCCCTTCTAGAGTCCTTATCAACAAGGGGGTTTACGACCTCGATGTTGGATCAGGACACCCCAATGGTGCAGCCGCCATTAAAGGTTCGTTTGTTCAACGATTAAAGTCCTACGTGATCTGAGTTCAGACCGGAGAAATCCAGGTCGGTTTCTATCTATGCAGCACTACCTTTAGTACGAAAGGACCAAGGTAGTAGGACCAATACCAAAAGAACGTCCCAACCAAAACTACTGAGAAACCCTGAAGTAGTAAACATGCCTACCCCTTTTAACCTAAATCAGGTTTATTAAGGTGGCAGAGTCAAGTAATGCAAAAGATCTAAAATCTTTCTACAGGGAAGCAAATTCCCTTCTTAATAATGCATAAACTTATATGCTATGTTATTAACCCTGCTATATATATTATCCCCATCCTCATTGCTGTAGCATTTTTAACCCTACTAGAACGAAAAATTCTAGGCTACATACAACTACGAAAAGGCCCAAACATAGTAGGACCATTCGGAATCCTACAACCCATTGCTGATGGAATTAAACTCTTCATTAAAGAACCAATCCGCCCAACACACGCATCCCCCATATTATTTATCTTAGCCCCAACCCTAGCTCTTCTACTAGCCCTTATAATATGAACTCCTATACCCCTACCACACCCCTTAGCAGACATAAACTTAGGTCTCCTTCTTCTACTAGCCTTATCAAGTATAATAGTATATACAATTTTATGATCAGGGTGAGCATCCAACTCAAAATATGCCCTAATAGGAGCCCTACGAGCCATTGCACAAACAATTTCATATGAAGTAACCCTAGGCATTATTCTACTTTCAATTATTATATTAACCGGTGCCTTCACAATACACACCCTCATTATTACACAAGAACACACCTGATTAATTTTATCAACATGACCTCTCGCAATAATATGATTTGTATCCACCCTAGCAGAAACAAACCGCGCACCATTTGATTTAACCGAAGGTGAATCCGAACTTGTCTCAGGTTTTAATGTCGAATACGCAGCCGGACCATTCGCACTATTCTTTCTAGCTGAATACATAAACATCTTAATAATAAATACACTCTCATGCATTTTGTTCTTCAGTCCAACCATAACCACACAAACAGAACTATTTACAACTGATCTAATAACAAAAACAGTTCTATTAACCATAGTATTTTTATGGACTCGAGCCTCATACCCACGATTCCGCTACGACCAACTAATACACCTACTATGAAAACAATTTTTACCTGCTACATTAGCATTATACCTATGATATATTTCATTCCCAATCTCTCTATCAGGACTCCCACCACTAAATTAATTTCACCAGGATGTGTGCCCGAGAATCTAAGGGTTACTTTGATAGAGTAAACTACAGGGACTCATACTCCCTCACCTCCTTTAGAAGAATGGGATTCGAACCCACACCTGAGACTCCAAAACCCTCTGCACTCCCACTATACTATCTTCTAGTAAAGTCAGCTAATTAAGCTCTTGGGCCCATACCCCAAATATGTTGGTCAAACCCCTCCTTTACTAATGAACCCCTATATCCTATCCCTTTTAATCTCTAACCTAGCCCTAGGGGCAATTATTACCGCTGCCAGTTACCACTGATTTCTAGCCTGAGTTGGACTAGAACTTAACACCCTAGCTATTATCCCAATTCTAGCCAAACGACACCACCCACGAGCCACTGAAGCCGCAACAAAATACTTTATTATTCAAGCAACAGCCTCATCCATTATTTTACTTTCAAGCACTATCAATGCTTGACACACCGGAACCTGAGACATTACTCAACTCACCACATTCCCAACACCTATCATACTAACTATTGCCCTCGCAATAAAACTTGGTCTAGTCCCTATACACTTCTGACTCCCAGAAGTTATACAAGGCACCGACACAGTAACCGCCTTAATTATTGCAACATGACAAAAACTACCACCAATCTCATTATTATGTATAACTATTAACCAACTCCCAACCACACTCTTATTAACATTAGCTATCCTTTCTACCTTGATTGGAGGCTGGTCCGGACTAAACCAAACCCAGCTACGAAAAATTATAGCCTTCTCATCTATCGGGCACTTAGGTTGAATAGCTGCTATCGCAGCTATCTCCCAAAAACTCCTTATTTTTACCCTAGCAATCTATCTACTAATAACCACCTCCATATTCCTAATTCTTACCATTTTAACAGCAAAAACCACCAAAGACCTAGGAACAATATGAACAACCTCCCCAACACTCTCTACAACTGCACTTACTACCCTTATAGCACTAGGAGGACTTCCCCCACTAACTGGCTTCCTACCTAAATGATTAATTCTACAAGAACTAACAACTAATCACCTCATCCCACTAGCTATTACACTTGCTCTCACCTCTCTTCTAAGTCTAATATTTTATATACGTTTAACCTACATCACAACACTAACCACCACTCCAAACACAACCACCAATACAATAAAATGACGATTTAAACCCATAAAACCAATTTACCCAACTCCAATAACCATCACAACACTCCTCCTAATCCCCATTTTACCATTAATCTGTGCCTAGAAGCTTAGGTTACCTATCAAACCAGAAGCCTTCAAAGCCTCAAACAGGGTCTCAAACCCCCTAGCTTCTGCCTAAGACCTGTATAACTTTAATATACATCTCCTGAATGCAAATCAAACACTTTAATTAAGCTAAGGCCTAACTAGACAGGCAGGCCTCGATCCTGCGAAACTTTAGTTAACAGCTAAAAACCCAATCCAGCGGGCTTCCATCCGTCTACTTCCCCCGTTAGAAAAAAAACGGGGGAAGCCCCGGCACCTTTATAGTGCTTCTCCAAACTTGCATTTTGGCGTAAAACACCACGGAACTCTATCTGATAGGAGGAGGAGTCAAACCCCCATATGGGGGTTTACAGCCCCCCGTCTAACCATTCAACCATCCTACCTGTGTCATTAATTCGTTGATTATTTTCAACAAACCATAAAGATATCGGCACTTTATATTTACTATTTGGTGCCTGAGCCGGCATAGTCGGCACAGCCCTCAGCCTTCTCATTCGAACTGAATTAAGTCAACCAGGCACCCTTCTTGGAGACGACCAAGTCTACAATGTTATTGTTACAGCCCATGCCTTTGTTATAATTTTTTTCCTAGTTATGCCTGTAATAATTGGCGGGTTTGGAAATTGATTAGTTCCATTAATAATTGGCGCCCCTGATATGGCATTCCCTCGAATAAACAACATAAGCTTCTGATTACTCCCTCCCTCCCTACTTCTACTTTTATCATCTTCGGGTATTGAAGCCGGTGCCGGCACCGGCTGGACTGTATACCCTCCATTAGCCGGAAACTTAGCTCACGCAGGGGCATCTGTAGACCTAACAATCTTTTCACTTCATTTAGCCGGAGTTTCCTCAATTTTAGGCGCAATCAACTTTATTACCACCTGCATTAACATGAAACCCCCAAATATAACCCAATATCAAACCCCTTTATTCGTCTGATCAGTCCTAATTACAGCTGTCCTTCTTCTCCTTTCTCTCCCTGTGTTAGCTGCAGGAATTACAATACTCCTAACCGACCGAAACCTAAACACTTCATTTTTTGACCCGGCAGGAGGCGGAGACCCAATTCTCTACCAACACCTGTTCTGATTCTTTGGCCACCCAGAAGTATACATTCTTATTCTCCCTGGTTTTGGCATAATCTCTCACATCGTTACTTACTATGCAGGGAAAAAAGAACCCTTTGGCTACATGGGCATAGTGTGAGCCATAATATCTATTGGCTTCCTAGGCTTTATTGTATGGGCTCACCACATATTTACAGTTGGCATGGACGTTGATACCCGAGCCTATTTTACCTCAGCCACAATAATTATTGCCATCCCTACTGGAGTAAAAGTTTTTAGCTGACTTGCAACCCTCCACGGAGGAACAATCAAATGAGACGCCGCTATACTCTGGGCTCTGGGTTTTATTTTTCTGTTCACAGTTGGCGGTCTTACTGGTATTATCTTAGCCAACTCCTCGTTAGATATTGTTCTCCATGATACCTACTACGTGGTTGCCCACTTTCACTACGTCCTATCAATAGGAGCTGTATTTGCAATTATGGCTGGATTTGTCCATTGATTCCCACTTTTTACAGGCTACACTCTACACACCTCGTGAACTAAGGTTCAATTTGGCGTAATGTTTACAGGGGTTAATATAACATTCTTTCCTCAACACTTCCTTGGACTAGCAGGCATGCCTCGACGATACTCCGATTACCCAGACGCATACACTCTCTGAAACACTATTTCCTCAATTGGCTCTTTAATTTCATTAACAGCCGTAGTAATTTTAATGTTTATCATTTGAGAGGCACTATCAGCTAAACGCGAAGTATTAGCCCTAGAACTAACAGATACAAATTTAGAATGACTTCATGGCTGCCCGCCCCCATATCACACCTATGAAGAACCCACCTATGTACAAACCTCAAGGGAGGGGGGACTCGAACCACCTCTAACTAGTTTCAAGCCAGTCACACAACCTCCTATGTTTCTCCCCTTATAGGGTTCTAGTAAACAAATTACATAGCTCTGTCAGCGCTAAATTATAGGCTATTAAACCTGTGAACCTTAGTGGCACACCCAGCACAACTAGGCTTCCAAAATGCAGCCTCCCCTATCATAGAAGAGCTTCTTCACTTCCACGATCACGCACTAATAATCGTTTTCCTAATTAGTGCTCTAGTACTCTACATTATTAGTCTTATATTATCAACAAAACTCACACATACTAATACCATAGATGCCCAAGAGGTAGAAATAGTGTGAACTATTCTTCCCGCAATTATCTTAATCTTAATTGCACTACCCTCTCTCCAAATTCTATACCTAATGGACGAAATTAACAACCCACATTTAACCATTAAAGCCATCGGACATCAATGATATTGAAGCTACGAATACACAGACTATGAAAACCTACTATTTGACTCATACATAATCCCAACATCTGATCTTCATCCTGGAGGCTTCCGCCTACTAGAAGTAGACCATCGAGTCGTAGTCCCAATAGAATCCCCCATTCGAGTTCTAATTTCAGCAGAAGACGTTCTACACTCATGAGCAATCCCCGCACTTGGAATTAAAACAGACGCCGTCCCAGGACGTTTAAACCAAACAACTATAATTACATCCCACCCCGGCCTATTTTATGGTCAATGTTCAGAAATTTGCGGATCAAATCATAGCTTTATGCCCATCGTAGTTGAATCTACACCCCTAAAATTCTTCGAAGCCTGATCTAAAATAATAATAACCGCATCACTAAGAAGCTAACACACAGCACTAGCCTTTTAAGCTAGAGAGGGAAACTCACTTCCCTTAGTGATATGCCGCAACTTAACCCAAACCCCTGATTCCTAATCTTTTTATTAGCCTGACTTACCCTTATTATATTATTTACAAAAACCCTAAACAACAACCCACACCTCTCAACCCCACATTATAATAAACAACTCAACAAATACTTCTGAGACTGACCATGACTCTAAGCTTCTTTGATCAATTCTGTATCCCAAGCCTCCTAGGACTACCCTTAATTATTCTAGCTTTATTTTTTCCATTAATAGTCTGATTCACAACCAACCGCCTCATCCAAAATCGATACTCAACTATACAATCCTCCCTTCTTATTTATATTACAAAACAAATAATACTGCCAGTTAATATTTCAGGACACAAATGAGCAAGCACCTTTATTACACTAATATTAATACTTATTCTACTTAATACCCTGGGCCTACTACCATACACTTTTACCCCTACCACCCAACTATCAATAAATATAGCTCTTGCCATGCCAGCTTGACTAATAACAGTTTTAACCGGACTACGAAATCAACCCACAACCTCATTAGGCCACCTTCTACCAGAAGGCACACCCATCTTATTAATTCCTATATTAATTTTAATCGAAACAGCTAGCTTACTCATCCGCCCAATTGCTTTAGGCGTACGACTAACAGCCAACTTAACAGCCGGACACCTACTAATTCAACTTACCTCAACAGCAGTACTTGCTCTAATAAACACCATAACCACTACCGCAATAATTACCTTAATTATGCTCATTTTATTATCATGCCTGGAAATAGCCGTTGCCCTAATCCAAGCATACGTTTTTGTTTTACTTTTAACACTTTACCTACAAGAAAATATCTAATGACCCATCAAACACACCCATTTCATATGGTAGACCCCAGCCCATGACCCTTAACAGGGGCCATTGCAGCACTACTAATAACCTCCGGCCTAGCAGCCTGATTTCACTTCAACAATATAAATCTTATATATTTAGGCCTACTTATCTTGCTACTTACAATACAACAATGGTGACGAGATATTATCCGTGAAGGAACATACCAAGGACACCACACAGCACCTGTACAAAAAGGCCTACGATATGGTATAATCTTATTTATCACCTCAGAAGTCCTATTCTTTGCTGGCTTCTTCTGAGCTTTCTACCATTCAAGCCTAGCCCCAACTCCAGAACTAGGAAATCAATGACCACCAACCGGAATTCAACCACTAAACGCCTTTGAAGTCCCACTCTTAAATACTGCCGTCCTGCTTGCCTCCGGAGTAACAGTTACATGGGCACACCATGCCCTAATAGAAGGCAAGCGAAAAGATACCACTCAAGCACTAACTTTAACAGTTATACTTGGACTATACTTTACAGCCCTCCAAGCTAATGAATATTATGAAACCTCTTTCGCAATCTCAGATAGCGTCTATGGCGCCACATTCTTTGTAGCTACCGGATTCCATGGCCTCCACGTAATTATTGGATCAACCTTTCTCCTCACTTGTCTCATTCGACACACACTTTACCACTTCACAACAAATCACCACTTCGGGTTTGAAGCAGCTGCCTGATATTGACACTTTGTAGATGTCGTATGGCTTTTCTTGTATGTATCAATCTACTGATGAGGTTCATACTTTTTTAATATAACAATTATAGATGACTTCCAATCATCCAGTCTCAGCACAAACCTGAGAAAAAGTAGTGAATCTTCTAACTATATTAGCTATTACCATGCTTATTTCAACCTTTCTTATAATTATTAGTTTTTGACTTCCACAAACACTACCAGATGCAGAAAAACTTTCCCCCTACGAATGTGGATTTGACCCCCTTGGTTCTGCACGACTACCCTTCTCCATCCGATTCTTTCTAGTAGCTATTTTATTTCTTCTTTTCGACCTAGAAATTGCCCTCTTACTCCCAACCCCATGAGCAACTAACTCTTCACAACCTATAACAACTATATTATGAACATCAACAATCATTACTCTTTTAACAGCCGGCCTTATCTATGAATGATTACAAGGCGGCTTAGATTGAGCTGAATAAGGGGTTAGTCTAATAAAGACCACTAATTTCGACTTAGTAAATTCTGACCATATCAGAACCCCTAACATGTCAACAATACTCTTCCTATTAAATACTTCATTCCTATTAGGCCTATTAGGCCTATCCCTTCACCGAACCCACCTTATATCCATTTTAATTTGTATTGAAGGAATAATGCTGGTTATTTATTTAATAACAGCAGTGCTTATCTCTTCCACAAATACCCCAACTATTGCTATCCTACCCATCCTACTCCTAGCATTGTCCGCCTGCGAAGCCAGCTCAGGCCTTGCCCTACTAGTTGCCACCTCCCGAACACACGGAACAGACCACATAAAAACCCTAAACCTATTAAAATGTTAAAAATCATTATCCCAACAGCCTTTATAATTCCCTCAGCCCTTCTACTTAACCCAAAGACCCTCTTCCCAACCCTAATTGGATATTCAATACTATTATCCCTTTATAGTCTTACACTATTTAATCACCCCTTAATCATAAAAATTAGTAATACAACTTCCCACTTTACCATTGACCCAGTCTCTGCACCCCTTATCATCCTCTCTTGCTGGTTACTTCCACTAATAATTTTAGCCAGTCAAAACCACCTAAAAACAGAACCACTAAATCGAAAACGTATGTTTCTAATGATACTAATAATATTACAAACAACCCTCATTATAACCTTCGCCACCTCAGAACTTATTATATTTTATATTTTATTCGAAACTACTTTAATTCCAACTTTAATTATTATTACACGCTGGGGCAACCAAGCTGAACGATTAAACGCAGGCCTATACTTCCTATTTTATACCTTAACTAGCTCTCTACCCCTATTAATTGCATTATTATACCTAAACAATAAATATTTACACACTTCAATAGAGCTCTTCTTCCTCAAACAACCAGAACTACTCCCAACAAATTCAAGCCCCATATTTTGACTTGCCTGTCTTCTAGCATTTATAGTCAAACTACCCCTATACGGCTTACATCTTTGACTCCCAAAAGCCCACGTAGAAGCCCCTATTGCCGGGTCAATAGTTCTAGCTGCAATCTTATTAAAACTAGGAGGATATGGTCTAATCCGCATCTCCTCTGTACTAAACCCCCACCCATCAGCACTTATCTTTCCTATTATAATCTTAGCCCTGTGAGGTATCTTAATAACTAGCTCAATCTGCCTACGACAAACAGACCTAAAAGCCCTCATCGCCTACTCCTCTGTCAGTCACATAGGCCTAGTAACTAGTGCTATTATTCTACAAACACCATGAGCCTTAACTGGTGCTGTTACCTTAATAATTGCACACGGCCTAACATCCTCAGCCCTCTTTACCTTAGCAAACACCAATTATGAGCGCACACACACCCGTACCTTACTACTAGTCCGAGGCTTACAACTCGCCCTTCCATTGATATCAACCTGATGACTACTCATTAATTTAACCAACATAGCAATACCCCCCTCAATTAATTTAATTGGTGAACTTCTAATTATTACTGCCTTATTTAATTGATCCTCACCTACCATTATTATCACCGGAATTGGAACCCTAATTACCGCCACTTACTCCCTATTTATGTTCCTAATAACCCAACGAGGGACTATTTCAACTCAATATCGCCTCCTCCCCCCCACCCACACCCGAGAACACCTTACCCTTATTCTACACCTACTTCCCTTAGGACTTCTTATGCTAAAACCAACATTAATCTCAGGCTTATTTACTTGTAAATATAGTTTATCCAAAACACTAGACTGTGACTCTAGAAACAGAAGCTAGTCTTCTTATTTACCAAGAGGTGTATATAAACCATTAGAGCTGCTAACTCAAATAACTAAGGATAAAACCCTTAGACCTCTTACTTCTATAGGAAAGCAGTAATCCACTGGTTTTAGGTACCAACAACCTTGGTGCAACTCCAAGTAAAAGTAAACGTGCACGATCTTCTCCTACATTCAACCATATTAACCGTCCTGTTCATCCTTACGCACCCCATTCTCACAACTATAAATCCAATTCCACTTGTAATAGGATGAAACATGCTTTACGCAAAAGCCGCCGTACAATTAGCATTTAATGTTAGTTTAATTCCTCTAGCCATCTTCATAAACTATGGAATAGAAGCCTCTACAACCAACTTCACCTGAACAAATATTGCTGGCATGGATATTGACATTAACCTTGTCCTAGATATATATTCCCTTACATTCATCCCAATCAGCCTATTTGTCACATGATCAATCCTTGAGTTTGCTAACTGATACATGTCATCAGACCCCCACATAAACCGATTCTTTAAGTACCTCTTAGTTTTTCTATTAGCTATACTTATACTAATTACAGCCAACAACATGTTTCAATTGTTTGTTGGGTGAGAAAGTGTAGGAATTATGTCCTTTATACTAATTGGCTGATGGTTTGCTCGCCCTGACGCAAACACCGCGGCCCTCCAAGCTATTATCTTTAACCGTGTGGGAGACATCGGATTCATACTAGCACTTGCTTGACTCGCAACATACTTAGCAACTTGAAATATCCAAGAAATAACCATTCAAATAAAAAACCCACCCCTTCTACCTCTCTTTGGTCTAATTCTCGCCTCCGCTGGCAAGTCTGCTCAATTCGGACTACACCCATGACTCCCAGCAGCAATAGAGGGTCCAACACCAGTTTCAGCTCTTTTACACTCTAGCACCATAGTTGTAGCCGGTGTATTCTTACTAATCCGACTCCACCCCCTCCTAAAAAATAACGAAACAGCCCTAACCATCTGCCTCTGTCTAGGAGCCCTCACTACACTATTCACAGCCCTCTGTGCCCTAACACAAAATGACATTAAAAAAATTATTGCTTTTTCTACCTCCAGCCAACTTGGCCTAATAATGGTAACAATCGGCCTAAATCAACCCCAACTAGCCTTTCTCCACATCTCCACACATGCCTTTTTTAAAGCCATACTATTCTTATGCTCAGGTGCAATTATCCACAACTTAAATAATGAACAAGACATTCGAAAAATAGGAGGAATACAAAAAATATTACCAACTACAGCCACCTGTTTGACCATTGGAAACCTTGCCCTTACAGGAACCCCCTTTTTATCAGGCTTTTATTCAAAAGACACAATTATTGAAACAATAAACAACTCCCACTTGAACGCCTGGGCCCTTCTACTCACAATCTTTGCAACAATACTAACTGCAACTTATACAATACGGATAATTTTCTTTGTTCAACTAAACACACCACGAACAACAACATCACTCATAAATGAGACTCCTCCAACCCTCACCAACCCCCTTATTCGTCTCGCCATCGGAAGCCTTCTAACAGGCTTAATTCTAATAGCCACCATCCTACCAACCAAACCAACCCCTACTACCATACCTACCACCATAAAACTATCTGCCATAATCGTCGCCATTCTTGGAGCACTTTTCGCCCTACAAATTGCAAAAAAAACAACCTGACTAAACACTACAAAACGATCAAAACATCATGACTTCTCTAATCAACTAGGCTTCTTTAACCCTGCTCTCCACCGCCTTATTCCACTTTCCTCCCTATTTACAGGACAAACCTTAGCCCTCCACATTAATGACTTGTTGTGATTAGAAAAAACTGGACCTAAAGGATTAGTCTCCTTAAACCTTCCTACTATTAAAGCCAACACCTTAGCACAAAAAGGCCTGATAAAACTTTATCTCTCAATTTTTATTATTACTTCAGCATGTTTTATTACACTACTATGAACCTAACCGCACGAAGACTTCCCCGCATTAATCCACGGGTTAACTCTAACACAACAAACAGTGTTAATAACAACGCCCAACCACAAATTAACAAACCCCATCCACCTATATTGTATAATAATGACACACCACTTAAATCCACACGAATAACGGATAACCCCTCTGAATCTGCCCCATTAATCCCAAAACTAACAAACTTAACTTCACCAAACACCAACACCAAAAATAAAACCAACACAACATATCCACCAAAATAACCCCCAACAACCCCTCACGACTCAGGAAACGGATCCGCTGCTAAAGCAACAGAATAAGCAAAAACAACTAATATCCCGCCTAAATAAACTAATAACAAGACAAGAGACACAAAAGACTCTCCTAATAGAATTAAAATCCCACAACCTAAACTAGCAGCAACAACCAAACTTCCCGCCCCAAAATAAGGAGACGGATTAGATGCTACACCAATTAAAGTAATAACCAAACCAATTACAAAAAACTCTACCAAATATATCATTATTCTAATTTGGCCTTTCACCAAAACCTGCGACTTGAAAAACCGCTGTTGTATTCAACTATTAAAACAACTGATTAATGACGCTTAATATACGAAAACAACACCCCATTCTCAAAATTATTAATTACTCCTTTATTGATCTTCCAACCCCCTCAAACATCTCTGCCTGATGAAACTTTGGGTCATTACTAGGACTCTGCCTCATCATCCAAACCATTACAGGCCTTTTCCTAGCCATACATTATACTGCAGACATCACATCCGCATTTTCATCTATCACCCACATCCATCGAGACGTCCAACACGGGTGGTTAATCCGCAACCTCCACGCTAATGGCGCATCCATATTCTTCATCTGCATTTACCTTCACATCGGACGCGGCTTATACTATGGTTCCTACATCTACACTGAAACCTGAAACATCGGAGTCGTTCTACTTCTTTTAGTAATAGCCACAGCCTTCATAGGCTACGTCCTACCCTGAGGACAAATATCCTTTTGAGGGGCTACCGTCATCACTAATCTCCTCTCTGCAATACCCTATGTAGGTTCAACCCTTGTAGGGTGGATTTGGGGCGGATTTGCAATTGATAACGCAACCCTAACTCGATTCTTCACCCTTCACTTTATACTTCCTTTTATTATTATAGGCACTTCAATAATTCACCTACTATTTCTTCACGAAACAGGCTCTAACAACCCAGTAGGCCTTAACTCTAACACAGACAAAATTCCATTCCACCCCTACTACTCCTACAAAGATCTACTAGGTGCCCTCACCATACTACTAATCCTCCTCCTCCTTACTCTCTTTTCACCTAACCTCTTAGGTGACCCAGAAAATTTCTCCCCTGCAAACCCCCTTGTCACCCCTCCCCACATTAAACCAGAGTGATACTTCCTCTTTGCCTACGCAATCCTTCGTTCTATTCCTAATAAACTGGGTGGTGTTTTAGCCCTCCTCTTCTCAATCCTAATCCTTCTAATTATACCCCTAACACACATATCAAAACAACGTACACTATCCTACCGCCCACTATCTCAGACACTTTTTTGACTTTTAATTTCAGATATTCTTATCCTAACCTGAATTGGAGGCCAACCAGTAGAACACCCATTTATTATTATTGGCCAATTAGCTTCCACATTTTACTTTTTAACCTTTCTTCTTTTTATACCCACTATTGCCTTAATAGAAAATAAACTACTTAAATGATAACTCTGCCCTAGTAGCTTAAATTCTAAAGCCTTGGTCTTGTAAACCAAAAATGAGATATACTCCTCCTAGGTCAATCAAAAGAGGAGGTTATAAACCCCCATCACCAGCCCCCAAAACTAGCATTTTCACTAAACTATCTTTTGTACCTCTTACCCAGCCGCTAAACGCGGCTTTTTTGCCTCCAAACATCCAACAAGCAACTCAACTTAAACCTTCCAACCCCTACCTTACATTAAACCTCTTACCCAGCCGCTAAACGCGGCTTTTTTGCCTCCAAACATCCAACAAGCAACTCAACTTAAACCTCCCAACCCCTACCAACTCAACTTTAACCCTCCCAACCCCTACCTTACATTAAACCTCTTACCCAGCCGCTAAACGCGGCTTTTTTGCCTCCAAACATCCAACAAGCAACTCAACTTAAACCTTCCAACCCCTACATGTCATTTTTACACGTGATGATTTAAATACTATTATGTATATAGTGCATTAACTGAATTACCCCACGAAAAAATTATATATACATTATCCTATATATAAGACATAATACATATATGTATAATTATGCATTAATATATTTACCCCATGAATATCCATATATATACTATTAACTATATATATTACATAATACATATCTGCTTATAGTACATACTATTATATACCATACGAGTATTATCTAGGTATTATATCCTATTTATCTGATTTAAGAACGTTATATATATATCGTGCATTACTGTACAAACTCATGACTATCCATTGATCACTACCCTGTATAATCTTACATTCAGACATCACCTGAAATATTTCTCTTCAATACGGCAGTGTATTTTATACTTGGTTATCTCTTAATCTGGCTTCTCACGTGAGAATCATCAACCCTTGTATGTAAGGCCCCCCTCCCTAGTATCACGTCCATAACTTGAGGTTGCACCACTTTCTCACCTTTTCCAAGGCCTCTGGTTGTTAGGTCAGGACCATTCTACCCTCCATCACCACTTTCTCACCTTTTCCAAGGCCTCTGGTTGATGGGTTAGTTACCCTCGTACCCTTGCTCATAGCATAACTGGTTTTCCTGGCGGCTGGTATTTTTTATTTCTCTTTCCCTTCAGACCACATCTCAAGTGCTCCTACCGATCCGGTTTCTAGCCTGGAGTAACAGTGCAATGGACTTCGCGCAAGCTACCTATATGGTATTATTCTTTTAATGCTTGGTAGACATATTTTTTAACACCAACGAAACAACCCTGAAAAAGTTCACAAAAATTTTAACAAATTTTAGCAAAACTTTTAAAAATTTTTCCCAAAACTTTCTAGCACAAACCCTTATCCACCCTTACCCGTGTCCCACGCTCATCACAAAAAAACAAAAAATTTAACAAAAAATATTCTAGAACAAATAATTTAAAAACAACAATAAAATTAACCATATATATTAAAATTTAATAAAAATAAAATACATTTTTTTTATGGCAAACCCCCCTACCCCCCTTACAACAATTTTTCAAATTTAATCAAATTTTTTTCTCGCCAAACCCCTAAAACGAGATTCAACTAAACTGATCAATTGTCGGTTAATCACAGTCAACAATACACTCTACAAAGAATGAATGCAACTACAATTTTTGTTTGTACCCTTGTTAAAATTTGATGAATCATCAAACTTTTTATCCTGAAATTGTCTAACACACCTAACAAAACTTGTTAGTTTTTAATGAAAATATGTTACCTTTGTCAGGATTGAACTACAAAGCATTTTAAATGATTTATTATGTTTGTTTGGACCAAACTACATTTTCATCAAAAATTTTTTGCATCATATATACATTAAAAATTTGATGCACTTGACAACTTTTATTATGTACCTCAGGACAAAATATGCTC